TAAGCCAAAAATCTCAAGTATCCTTGATCGTGAGCCATATAATTATCACTATAAATAAGAACCATAATTCCAACAGTAGTGATTAACATTAACATAATAGAAGTAAGTGGATCGATCAAGTAGCCAAATTCTAAAGAAAAATCATTATCGAGGGTCCAAGACCATACATATTGATAGATAGAACTGCTATTTATTTGATGAATAGACAGATTAGTTGAAAAAATCATAACTATACTTAACAATAAAATACTCGGAAAAGCCCACATACGACGAAGAGTTTTTGTTGCTGTCGGAAAAAGAAGAAGTCCCACTCCTATTAACATAGGAACTGGAAGTGGAACGAAAGGGATAATCCATGCATATTGATATGTCTGTTCCATAAAAAAAGTTTTTTAATTCTTAATTAATATTAATTGTTTCCGATTCACTGGACCTTAGACCTTAGAAAGGAGTCAATAAAAAAATGAAGATATGTACTAAGTTAAACTAACTTAAATAGAATTTGGAAATTTTTATTTCTTTTTACTTTATTCTTTCTGAGTTTCTGCTAAATACTTCAAATATTCAAATCAAGAAGTTCTAATTGGTCAAATCAGATGAAAGAAAGAAATGAATAACCAGTCTCTTTCTAATTTAAAAATTCAAATCAAATTTGAGATATTTTTCCCGAATTTGACAAGTTACTAAAAAGATTCTTTTTTTTTCGATTTTTAATAATTAGTAATATTTTATGTGATTTTCCCATATCCTTCACCCATCTTATCGATTCCTTTAGATTTTTTTGACCAATAGATGTCTTTCACATCCAGCTATATCAATGAGTAATCTCGTAATTTTTATTTAAATGGCAGTTCCAAAAAAACGTACTTCTGCATCAAAAAAGCGTATTCGTAAAAATTTTTGGAAAAGGAAGGGATATTGGGCAGCGTTAAAAGCATTTTCTTTAGGGAAATCTCTTTCTACCGGGAATTCAAAAAGTTTTTTTGTGCGACAAACAAATAAAATAAGTAATAAAACATAACACGTTGTAATAATCTAAATTGGCCTGACTCAAAAATTGACTCATTTCATTTCGAAAATCAAATTCTCGAATTCCATTTACTCTCAATAGGAAATGGAATTCGTTCCGCTCTTAGAATACGTAGAATAAGAATTCTTCGGTTTACCTTACCGAATTCAAAAAAAAAAAAGAATACTTTCTTTTTGTTGACAAAAACACAAGATACTCAGTTTTCTTTTTAGTATATTTCCTAATTTCCAAGGTGGGGGTATTATTTTCCCCCTCAACCTATTTGTAATAGTTATATAAGGTTTTCTTTTTTGTACAACTTTCTTACTTTTGTATTGTCTCTATATTCTCCTATATAGACCTCGCGGATCTTTCGCCATCAATCCACGCAAAAAAACTTAGCTTAGTGAGGATGTTCTAGAAAAATATGTGTCAATTTAAAATGATCCAAAATACTTTTTTTTTTCATTGAAAAAATGTTTTTTTTGGGGGGGGGTTCTATCCCCTAATTAGAACTATTTTGTTTTCCAAGAGTTCAAGTCGAGGAGAGTATAAAATACACAATAAAACAAAGACCCTAAACTAAAATTTAAATAATGAACCTTCAAATACCTCGTTGAAGGGATTTTTATTCATCAATTTGAATCTTTTCTAAAAAATATTGCACCCAATTGAATTCTTCAATCTAGACGATTGCTTATACATAGGCTATTATGAGTTCAAGACAAGCCGCTATGGTGAAATGGTAGACACGCTGCTCTTAGGAAGCAGTGCTAGAGCATCTCGGTTCGAGTCCGAGTGGCGGCATATCATCTCCTAAAAAAGTAAATAGATCCTATAATGAATAATAATGAATTCAATTCCCGATTTTGATTTTCTGTAGGGACTCCTTTTATTTTTATGATATTCTCAACCTTAGAACATATATTAACTCATATTTCTTTTTCGATCGTTTCAATTATAATTACAATTCATTTGATAACCTTTTTATTAGTCGATGAAATCGTAAAACTATATGATTCATCCGAAAAGGGCATGATAATGACTTTTTTCTGTATAACAGGATTATTAATTACTCGTTGGATTTATTCAGGACATTTTCCACTAAGTGATTTATATGAATCATTAATCTTTCTTTCATGGAGTTTTTCCCTTATTCATATAATTCCGTATTTCAAAAAAAATCCAAATTTTCTAAGCACAATAATGGGGCCAAGTGCTATTTTTACCCAGGGCTTTGCTACTTCAGGTCTTTTAACTGAAATACGCGAATCCACAATATTAGTACCTGCTCTTCAATCCGAGTGGCTAATAATGCACGTAAGTATGATGATATTAGGCTATGCAGCCCTCTTATGTGGATCATTATTATCAGTATCACTTCTAGTCATTACAGTTAGAAAAAAGAGAAAGTTTTTTTCTACAAGTAATCATTTATTAAATTTAAACGAATCGTTTTTCTTTGGTGAGATCGAATACATGAATGAAGAA